AAGAAAAATTATACTCAATTTTGAATTTATATTTATAACAAACAGATACAGAAAAGAATTGAGAAATGCCATTTAGCCGTATGGAGTTTTGTATAGAATATAAAAAAAAATAATAATTCAATTTCTACCATTATTATGATATTACATATTCCAACCCGATTGAATACCAGAAAATTGAAAGGAATTCCTGATCTGATCTGTTCCTTGAGATAAAGACAAAATAATCATAAAATATATATAAACTATATATAGGTAGAGAGTTTATTTTTCTAGCGCTTAATTTTTTCATGGAATCCATTGTTCAAAAAAGGATTCGCAGAGAAGAGAGATGTTTTTACCCACTTTTTCGTTTATTTTTTTAGAATATGATTGAAGTGCGTACGAAAAGAGGGCTTGTATTGTATTTATTAAACATGTGCAGATATAGCATTTCTATTTATATATGTCTTTCTTTTATTCCATTATAGCGATCTAGTGGAGACAAAACATGGCGTGCTCTATCAAAAATTCGATTTTTTTTCTTTTATTTTAATCTATTCAATGAAAAATTGAAACACTATAATTTCTTGCTGATTTCCTATGGACATCATATCTAGATAGATAAAATACCTCATTAGATAACTATAACTGTGTAACAACTTATGCTCTGGGGTTTACATAGACTCATAATTGCTGTTATATTATTATAAAATACTTGAAATTCAGAAAGTTTTTTTTTTGAAAAAAAAAATCAATACTGATTAGTTATGTATCCAGTTTGATTTTCTTATACCATTAGAAAAAGACAAGTGAAGAAGAATCGTCCATAACATAAATTTTCAGTCAATAGTGAATAGTTAATGGTTCCAATTTATTTGTCCTGAATTTTTACTTTTGTAACTGAGAATCCACATTTTCTTTTTTCTTTTCTATTGAAAAAAGAAAAGGAAAGTTTTTAGATATTGTGTTCCTTGAGATACTATAACCAATTGAAGGCATGGATCCGATCTAAAAATAAAAAGGGGATACTCTCATTTTTGTTTGTAGCCCTTTGGCGACATGGCCGAGCGGTAAGGCGGGGGACTGCAAATCCCTTATTCCCCAGTTCAAATCCGGGTGTCGCCTGATCAACAAAAAACTCGAAATCCTAACGTTTAGGATTCAAGGAAAAATTAAAGTAGCGGAAGGGAGTCCGTAAATCTTGATATGGGAGCCCCCCCTACTAACGGAGGGGCTACTAGGGGAGTCTTTAATTAGATTGGATAACGGGAGTGTCTAATTAACTAATGAATGGTTGTAGAAGGGTTGGAAGATACTTTGTATACAGACTGATGAAAGTCTCTGAGTGTTCAGGCATCCAATTAATATTAGATTGGATAGATAATTGGCTTTTGCTTAATGAGGGACACCAAAAGAAAGAATAAGTCTTATTATTGATACATGTGAGTAACATTCTTTTGATACTTCCAAAAAAAAGGTTACTGCGTATTTTGCTTGTGCTTAATGGTTCTCGATTTTACTAGAAATCATATAAGAACTTGTTAGAAGCGGATTTATTGAAGTGTTTCATCAACGGTGGTGTGTCAGAATTCCCTTTTCTTTTTGACTCTGTGCCAGTAATTCCACTATTATTAGTGAACAATAATGGAAAAATTCCTTCATATTTGTTTCATATTCATAGAGATAGGGGACATAATACACATGGATATAGTAAGTCTTGCTTGGGCTGCTTTAATGGTAGTCTTTACATTTTCTCTTTCACTCGTAGTATGGGGAAGAAGTGGGCTCTAGGGGTACTCCTAATTGGGTTGAGGAATCAAACCGTATCTATTGTTTTCTAGATCGTTTTACAAAGCCTTTATTTTAACTATTTTATTACATTTGTAAATTCTTGGATTCTAGTGGAGTAATGTATTCTATGAATAATAGAGATGAATAACACCCTTTCAATTAAAATCAAACAAACATTTCAAGAATTCCCACGTTCGTATTTCGAAAGGAAAAGGAATCCGGATGGATGATAGGCAATTTATAAAAAAAAAGAATTCCTCCCAAATTGTCTATTTTGATGAATCAGCTCTTACCAGAGTTATAAATGGACAATGAGGGACAAGGAACCCCCCCTTTGTTTTTTTGCTTGTTTTTATTTACTTCCCTGTTTACTGTTCAAAGAGAAAAAAAAAAAGTAGTTCTTTTATTTAAAATAGTTAAAAATTGAAAAAGATCTTGCCTTAGTGTAGTCACATATTGCACACTTACCCCCTGTGTTATTTGAATTTAATTTATGCTATGCCATGCTTTATTGACTCATTTCATATCATGGATCAAAGAAAAGAAGGTAAATTCAAAATCGGCAGGGTATACCCTTTTTTCGAAACGAAATACGAAGAAAAGTTACCGTAGAACTCTTTGGATCATCTGTCAGCTGCTCAATGAATTACTTCTTTGGAATGTTAAAAAAAAGGATTACTTGGTTTTCTTTTTTTTTATTAATATTATATAAATATATGCCTATTCCATTTTTCCTTCATTTCTGATTATTTTCAATAAGAATCTCGGTATCCATCAAAAGAATCAAATCCATGAAATGAAAGAATTATAAAATCATAAGACTTGCCTTTCAATTATTTCAGATTGATTGAAATCAACACAAATAAAATAGATCAAGCGAAGAAATAAAATTGAGATACTATGTACAGTACATATATTTAATTGATATCGACATGTATGAAGATACATATTGTGGATTCATCTATATTAAGCTTGTATCTTTATACATTCCAATAATAGATATAGATAGTATGGTAGAAAGATTCGTATTTTTTTTCTACCATACTATCGAGTTTTATAGGATACTGTTGATTCTAGTCCATTCATTTTATTTAAGACGTGAAATTGGAATCCTTTTTTTCTTAAATCCTTGATAAAAAATAAAAAGTCAAGTTTCATTCAAATTAATCACTTTGACTGACAGTTTTTACGTATATTATAAGTAAAAAAGCGGTAGGGACTAGAATGAACAGCGCCGTAGCAATAAATGCCAGAATATTTACTTCCATAATTTCATTGTTTTTTTTACTTCGCAATAACTCGGGATTTAATCCCATAGAGATGATAAATTTGTCGCTTGTAAATTCAATGCAATGACTTACATTTCAATGACATCGAATCGGATCAATATCATGAATAACAATATCTAAGCTATCAAATCGATTCACCGTCGAGAATTGAATAGTATAACATAGGAAGACCTTTTATCCACACCGAATACAAAAACGGATTCCTGGTCCAATCAAAAGAATTCCTTTCCTTTATTTATATATATTCTTTTCCACTCTTTCTTTTCGATAATCTACCGCCTTCCTTGTACAATCATCTGATGATGTATCATGAGACTGCTTTTCCACTGTCACCGTTTACAAATAGTTTACAAATAAACCCCAACAAAAAATAGAAAAAAAAAGATATCGTTGGGAATGAAATTCTGCCATTTGTATCCCCTTTGACAGAAAAGGGAGGGAGTCTTTTTAAAAATTATATCCGTCGGGACTGACGGGGCTCGAACCCGCAGCTTCCGCCTTGACAGGGCGGTGCTCTGACCAATTGAACTACAATCCCAGGGAAATAAAGAAAAGTGTACAGCATAGATAGTCTTCTGATTTCATTCAAGGCATTTTCTATTTAGATTTTAGAGTAGAATCTCCGTGTTGTAACAAACAAAGGCGCGAGTGATATATTGATATCCATACGGGTATGCACTTTAGTGAGAGCGACGCGGATTACTAGTAACTAGTAATCCTTTCGTTATTGACAAATAAATCGATCAATAATCAATTTAAAACTGAAAAAACAAAAAAGAGTCTTTTTTGTTTACTTTACTCTTTCTTTTCATTAAACTTTCTATTTAATGATCCTGATATGAATCTAGAGCGTTATCAAGGTCAGAATTTATGGGAACAACTAAAAAAATAGAAGAAATAAAAAACAAATAGCGATAGATATATCAGAAAATTGGACTTTTTTTATTCTTCCCTAATTCCTAATTTTTTTTTTGTTTGGCTTTTCTGGAAAACAAAATACAAAAAAATGGGCATTTTATGTTATGGCGGATCAGCGAATTATTGGGCCGAGCTGGATTTGAACCAGCGTAGACATATTGCCAACGAATTTACAGTCCGTCCCCATTAACCGCTCGGGCATCGACCCAGGAAGAATCAATTCTAGGTTTATTGATAATCCATGATCAACTTCCTTTCGTAGTACCCTACCCCCAGGGGAAGTCGAATCCCCGCTGCCTCCTTGAAAGAGAGATGTCCTGAACCGCTAGACGATGGGGGCATATTTGCCTGACCGCGATCATACTATGCTCATAGTATGAGCAGTTTTTTGAAATTGTCAATATAATGACTAGATGTGAAAGCTTTTTCCATCTTTTATGATTTTCCATTTTTGATTCATGATTTATACTCAGTAAATCATTCATTTTAATCGCCACTCTATTCTATATAGAAATAGAAATGAATTAGATAAATTAAATCTATTATTATTATCTAAATAGATATTATAAAAAGAAACTAGATTATATTAATAATACAATAATACAAAGTAGAAGATCCTTTCGGGAAGTGATTGGTTTGACATAAACATAAAAAAGGGAATTAACCTTCATTTTTTCCACTTTCATTCATCGATTCACTCATTATTACGACGAGACAGGCATATTTCTATCTCACACTAAGCCAGTAAATTAACAAAAAGTAAATCGGGAATTTTTGGAATAGGGAGCAAGAAGTTATCGAAAATAAAGCAAATCTTTTCATCACATGTTTCGATAAAATAGATTGGATCTATGTCGAATTGCTAAGGTACATGTATTAATCAAATCAAATAAATGAATTTCGTTCTGTTCTGATAAGCCAATTATGATCGGCCTTGAAACAATTCATTGCATTGATATTTATCAAATCCAATATCAATAAACCCATTTTACCCTCTAACACGTTAAGTAAATTAGAATTCTC